TTTATGTTATTTCGTACTGTAAATTCCCTTTTTGTGGGATTCTTTTCCCCCGAGAGGTAATGCGAAGAATTATCGAATGGATTGTTAACTATGCCTAGATCGCGGATAAATGGAAATTTTATTGATAAGACCTTTTCAATTGTAGCCAATATCTTATTACGAATAATTCCGACAACTTCAGGAGAAAAAGAAGCATTTACCTATTACAGAGATGGTGCGATTTGATTTTTTGATTTGTTTTTATTTATCATTCTCAATTTTATTTTACGAGAAAGCCATATGATTTGATTCATTCGGGATAGAAATAAAACTATTATTGAAATAAACCTACGTTTGTTGAAGGTGAAGTTTGAAAATGGAACAACCCCTTCTGTCGTGTATCCTCGGTTGATGCAGCCTCAGACGCTTTCATTTTGATTCGAGTCTTAAGCGAAAGGTTAGACCTATGGGTTCTGTATTCTAGGTCAATCCCACTATACTAGTACCAATGGGCGGCATAGGGGAAGAAGCGCTACACCTAGGAATCAACAACACAAAAACTTTGTTATAAATTATCCCCTTTCCTTATCGGGATCGGGACTACCAAGAATGGTTGGGACAACAAACATCCATCTCGTTCGTACTTTGGATACCCGTATAACCATCGAAGACCGTTGAAGTGACTAATTCCTGAAAATAGGGGGCGTTGAGGACAAAGAAATTGTTGGAGTTTTTCTATATAGCACCAATGCCCTTGGTATTAAGTTAAGAAAATACCTCTTGCAGGAGGGTTGGCTAGAGATTTCTTGTAAAAACGCTAGCCCCTCTCAGTTTATAATGAGAATATTTCATTTTGATTTCATGGATTATTATCATTATGCACAGAAGGGAGGAGCCGTATGAGGTGAAAATCTCATGTACGGTTCTGGAACGGGGATTCTTTGAATAGAATGAACGACCGTAACGGATGTCAGCCCAATCCGAAGGAAATTATGCGGAAGCTTTACAAAATTATTACGAAGCTACGCGACTAGAAATTGATCCCTATGATCGAAGTTATATACTTTATAACATAGGCCTTATCCACACAAGCAACGGAGAACATACGAAAGCTTTGGAATATTATTTCCGAGCACTCGAACGAAATCCATTCTTACCGCAAGCTTTTAATAATATGGCCGTGATCTGTCATTACGTGCGACTATCTCCACTATAGAAAAGAGGAAAAAAGAGAAAATAGGTTAGTAAAATAAAAAGTAAAAAAGTAAATACTACAAATAAAAAAAAGGGCTTTCTACATAAGTATCGTAAAAAACAACGATTTTTATTAGCTGTAGCAAAAAAAGAGACTTCATATAAGCCGAAATATGAAGAAATAGATATGCCCATTTTATTCTATGGATAAAAGATCCAATTGTTAGAGGAAGCGCCGTAAAGATCAATTTGCGAGGTTTTGGTCCGATACAATAAGAACTGCTTACTTATGTCATGATATGAGATAAAAGTTAGGAATCAACTTATGTGATAGAGTCGATCCACTAAGGTATTAAGCAGCGGTGTAGCATCAGATCCCAAAGATAGTAAGCCCTTTTCTTATGGAGGAAAGTCTTTTTCAAAGATTCTATATGAATTTCTATATGAAAATGAAACCGAGATAGTTACCTTTCAGAAAATTATACCGATAGCGGAGGATGCCTATGTTTCATTCTTCTGAAGGTGGGAGAAAAGATAAAACTGATTAGATTAGTAATCAAAATTCAAGTTTGAAACTCATGTAAATTAATTAATCTCTTCTGGTTAAGCCAATAAAAAATGGGATAGATTTACACAAAATCTTATTCATTTCGATGGATTGGATTAGGAGGGGACACCAAAAAAATAATGGATTGCCGAGCCGTATGAGGTAGGAAACTCTCAAGTACGGTTCGAAGGAAAGGAATTTACCCACCGATTCCGACCGAGGAGAACAGGCCATTCGACAGGGGGATTCTGAAATTGCAGAGGCTTGGTTCGATCAAGCTGCCGAGTATTGGAAACAAGCTATAGCGCTTACTCCTGGTAATTATATTGAAGCGCATAATTGGTTGAAGATCACGAGGCGGTTTGAATAAGATGAAAATTTTTTGTTGGATCCATCAGTCAAATAAAATGGATCAAAGAGCTAATCAAGGAATTTCATTATATCCCTTCTAAAATAAAATAGAAAATCATTCTATTTCGTCTGGGACCTCATAGGAATAAACGATACGAGAATACAATAGAAAATATATCCTTTGATGCTAGTTAAACTAAAAAAAATACCTTAGAATGACTCAATATGGATATCAGAGCGTTTCTTATTTATTATTAATATTAATCTCTTATATTTTTATTATTAATGAATGATGGCTGCTCCATTGATTTGGAATAGAATAAATAATAAGTAATGCGTTCGATGTAAGATATGAAGCGAAGCACAAGCCCCTATCTCGGCACTTATACATTCAGATATGAATACACTAATAAAATTTGGACAAAAAAA